GTGCGTTGGCTGTGTTCTACAAATCATAAAGATATTGGAACGTTGTATATTTTACTGGGTTTGTGATCGGGAATGATTGGGACAAGTTTAAGGATGTTAATTCGTATTGAATTGGCGCGACCTGGCAGATTTTTGGGGGATGACCAACTTTATAATGTTATTGTCACTGCCCATGCGTTGGTTATGATTTTTTTTATGGTTATGCCATTAATAGTGGGGGGTTTTGGGAATTGGTTACTTCCTTTGATGATGGGTTCAATTGACATGATTTTCCCTCGTTTGAATAATCTTAGGTTTTGGTTTTTACCCGCATCTTTATTTACCTTACTGTTATCTACATTTATTGAGAGTGGTGCTGGTACTGGATGAACTTTATATCCGCCGTTATCTTCCTACACTGGCCATAGGGGTCCAGCAGTTGATATGTCTTTGTTTTCTTTGCATTTGGCCGGTGCTTCTTCTATTGGTGGGTCAATTAACTTTCTTACTAGTATGAAGAATATATCTGTTGAAAGAATACGAGGAGAGCGGATAGTTTTATTTGTCTGGTCTATAGCTGTAACAGCAGTTTTATTGTTAGTGTCTTTGCCTGTATTAGCAGGAGGTATCACCATATTGATTTTTGATCGTCATTTTAATACATCTTTTTATGATCCTAGGGGTGGTGGAGACCCTGTCCTATATCAACACTTGTTTTGGTTTTTCGGGCACCCAGAAGTTTACGTTTTAATTTTACCAGGGTTTGGTATAGTGTCTCATGTAGTTGCTCACTGTGCTGGAAAGGATGAAGTTTTTGGTGTGTTGGGGATGGTTTACGCTATGGTTTGTATTGGTGTGTTGGGGTTTATCGTTTGAGGCCATCATATGTTTACTGTGGGTATAGATGTAGATTCTCGAGCTTATTTTACTTCGGCTACAATAATCATTGCTGTTCCAACTGGAGTTAAAGTGTTTAGATGGTTGGCCACTCTTAATGGTGGGAATTTGTTACATGAACCTGCTCTTTATTGGGCGGTGGGCTTCATTTTCCTTTTTACTGTCGGAGGTCTTACTGGTATTATACTATCAAATTCTTCTCTTGACGTGGCATTGCATGATACTTATTATGTGACTGCTCACTTTCATTACGTTCTTTCTATGGGAGCAGTATTTGCTCTGTTTTGTGGCTTCTTTCATTGATTCCCCCTTTTTTATGGGTATTGTTTTCATGAGCGATGGAGAAAGGCCCACTTCTTTATTATGTTTATTGGTGTAAACATTACTTTCTTCCCTCAGCATTTTTTGGGGTTGAGTGGAATGCCTCGCCGTTATTCTGACTATCCAGATTGTTTTATGAAGTGGCACGTAGTCTCATCATTAGGGTCGTGGTTGAGGTTCGTTAGTGTGTTATACTTCCTTTTTATTGTATGAGAGGCTTTAGTTAGACAACGAGGGGTAGTGTGTAAAAGTAATCGGCCTGGGGCTATTGAATGAAGGTGGGAGTGGTGTTGTCCTTTGTCATTCCACAATCAAGATGAGCCTGTGGTTGTTTTAAAGTCTTTAAAGCCTGGCCTTGTTTTAAACTAATGGGTGTTGTTCTTTAAGTTCAACATGTTCTTTACTAATGGTGTTGGTTGTATGAGGGTTGTGTGAAAGTGTTGGATATGGTGCCATGAGGTGTATCAGTAAATGTGTAAAAAACCATTACAGATGGTGGCTGGTCCAACGCTTTGATTGATGCGCAAAGGTTTTAGGTGTTATTTTTAGTGGTAGTTTTAGGGGCTTTAGTTTTTTATAAAAATTAGGTTTATGGTGATTTTATGGGAGGAGATGAAGGGTTATGCTGGCATAATGTGTATTATAGAATACAAAAAATGAATAAAAAAATGCACACATTTAGGTGGCGGTGGTTAAGAATTAGCACAAAACAGGCAGATATTTTAGATGTATATCTAGGGGTTTAAGTTTTACGGGGGGGTAGTGGAATGGGGTGGTAGAGTTTTTTGGTGGCTGAAATATAGATTTTGAGTTGGCACCACTTTTTTAGGTGGTAGAGGTTTGTCTAGTGTTGGTAGAATGTTTTCAATTGGTTTGCAGCAGATTGTTTATTTGGGCTAAAAAAAATAAAAAATAAGAAACTTTTTGAAAACTTTTTGTTCGCAACTGCTTTAAGAGATAAGTGACTTTGCTGCTGTAGTGAGGGGGTGTGTCTCTCATAGTAAATACATTTTAATGAAAAAAAGCAACAAAACAAAAAAAAAAAAAAAAAAAAAAAAAAAAAAAAAAAAAAACTTTTTTTAGGGGGGGGGGGGAAAAAAGGGTTTTTTTGGAAAAAAAAAGAGAAGAAAAAGAAGTAAAGACTTTATCTAGGGGGGTAGTGGAAGAAAGGTTTGTTTTGAGTTAGGCAGAATGAGATATTCAAAAAAAAATCGTTTTTTCGAAAAGAGGAAAAAAAGAGAAAAAAAACATTAATAAGTGTCTGTGGGTAGTTGGGTTTAAGGGGTGTGGGGCAGGCTAAGTTCTACTAGTTGGGTTTAAGAAGCAGTTCAGTGGGTTACCATCTTGTTGGTGCCTTAGAGATAGTTTAAAAAAGAATAGTGGTTTTGGGAATCATTGGTGCACAGTAGCGTGTTTTCTAAAGCTTATGTGGTGTATTAGAGCACTTAAGGTTTTCATTCTTAAAGAGGGATTACTTTCCTATAAGCTTTGGGCCCAATAGTTAAATATATAACCGTAGACTGCAAATTTTCCATTGCGTTAAAGGCGCTTGGGCATAGTGAGTTTATTTCTGTCTGTGTTTGTTTTCTGGTTAGTTGCGAGAGTGTTGATGGGCGTGTGTTTTGTGTTATCAATAAAAGGGCAGTGGGCCCGTGAAAAGGCTTCTCCATATGAGTGCGGGTTTGACCCGATGCTTAGTGCGCGGAGGAGGTTTTCCTTACGTTTTTTCTTGCTTGGTGTTTTGTTTTTAGTGTTTGATGTTGAGGTGGTGATAGTGGTCCCCATTTTATTTGTTTTATACGGGGGGGTAGAGGCAGTGGGGGTTGTTTGTTTGGTGGGTTTTTTACATGTGCTTACTATTGGGTGTTTATATGAGCGACGTGATGGGTCTATAGATTGGGTAAGGGAGTTATAGCAGCAGGTGGGTTACTTGGCCGACGCGGGAAAGAAGAAAAGTCTGTTCAGGTGAGGTGGCAGATTTAATGCGGTAAGTTTAAGCCTTGTGTATGAAGATTTTTCTTTCCTTGCCTTTTAGGTGGGAGGTTAATGGTGGCCGGGTAGCTAATAAATGCGATGGGCTTATGTCTTAGGGAGGAATTTTATTTTCCCGGCTTTAAGTGCCAATAATAGTGCCTCAATTTTTAGTTTTAGCTTGTTTTGCTGTAATGGTGTGTTTGTTTCTTTCTTGTGTTGGTTTGTTTCTGCGTGGTGTAAGGGACTATGCATTGGTGTTAAGGGGTTTGTTCTAACTTTAGGGCCACTTAATTACCAGGTTTTCGGATGGCTGACAGAAATAAAATGTATTTAGTTTAGGTCTAAAAGATGGGCTGTTGCCCGCTATCCTTAGTAGACTAAAGCTTTGTCACAGCGCTGAGCTTTTAACTCAGAGAAGCCTTTTTGGTTAGTTTAATGCGTTGTGTTTATTTCACAGGTCGCGCTGCTATTTTTAGGATGTATTTTATCATGGTATAAGATTTATCCCAACGCTTTAATACATAATACTTTTCGGGGTAAGAGGGGGTAGAGGGGCTGGTATAAAATAAGTTATTACAGTCTTGTTAGTCGGTATGGCCCTCTCGACATTAGTATAAATTATTAGGCAACACAAGAAATTGTGGCCTAGAAGCTTTGGTTTAGAAGTGGCTAAAATGAATGCCAGCAGCCGCGGTTAGATTCACGCTTTGTTAAATCTTGACGGTTTTATTAGACGCATGAAGTAGAATAGCTTTAGTCGGCATGGAGTAGGGGTGTAATCTTATTTCTAACAGCTTGGATCAGATGAAGTTATGATGTTTCTTATGAAAGTGTGGGTAAAAACCGGGATTTGATACCCCGTTATTCATGAGGTAAAATAAGATTACCGGATGACTAAAAGTTGGTTCTTCAAAGTTAAATGAATAGGCGGCCTCCAACAAACATACAGGGGAATCTGGGAGTTAAAAGATGGTCCGCTTACATTTGTTCTTTATCTTATTTTGCATATGTATGGTTGTTTACGAATCAATACGCGTAAGATATTGGTGAAGTTTTTACTACCCTTTGGGCAGTAAGAAGTAATTCAGATTAACATGTAGCTATGATAGAGCCATTCTGGATGACAATTGGGAAATCACTTACACACCTAACAGTGGATGTGTAGCGTCGGCCAAGAGGTTTGAAAATTCTCTTGAAAGAAGGACTTGTGAGTAAGTTTATTAAATAATATTAAACTGAAAAGGACACTGGGGGAGTACTAATCGCCCGTCGCTCACGGAGAGATCTGAGATAAGTCGTAACAAGGTAACGGTACCGGAAGGTGTCGTTAATTAGAAAATAATATATAAAGTAGTATTTAAGTACGATGGGTTTTGATTCCATAGGGGTGAATTAATCAGCACCTTTATATTCGTCTTGCCGCAAAATGGCTGAATTAATAGGCGGTTGGTTGTAAACCTTCTTATGGGTTTTCTCTTTTGTGATTCTTATGGTGTTAGACTTATTATCTGGTTTTGATTCGTATAATTTAACTGACCTGTCGTCTTTCCCCTTGCGCCTAAGTTTTTACTTTGTTCTGGTTTTGATTAGTACGTTGTTTTATTGTTTCGTTCCTTTGTGCGGGGGGGTTTTTACCAAGAGGTTGGTAATTAGTTGGGGCATGTTTAAGAGGGCAAGCGGTTTAAATTTATCGGGGTTTCCGGTCATTGTTTCTTCCATCTTTTTCTTTCTGATGGCAGTTAATGCAATGGGGTTGGTGCCTTTTTCTTTCAGTGTCACTTCACATTTGAGCTTGGGCCCAGCCTTAGCGTTTTTGATGTGGGGGTCTCTATGGCTTTCAGGGCATCGAATTAGGGCTAAGCAGAATTCAACTAGCTTGGTGCCAAGATTTGCTCCAATATTTTTAGTTCCTTTTCTCCTTTTAGTTGAAATTGTTACTATCAGTTCGCGCCCGGTTACGCTTGGGTTTCGTTTAATGATTAATATTATTGCAGGGCATTTAATTCTTTCTATGGGCACTAATGTTAATGCATTTATCTGTTTAAAGGGGTTGTCGTTAAATTTAGGTGGCCCTTTTTATGGGGTTATGTATTTTTCATTTTTTGCGTGGATGGGTTTGTTAGCTGCTGAACTGGCCGTTGGGCTTATTCAGGCTTTCATTTTTTGCTCTCTGCTCAGCCTTTATACTAGCGATCACTCTAACTAGTGGGTTGGTGGATAAACAAAGTTTTGTGCTTGTTGTTTTACTCTGGTTTAGGCTTTTAGTCAAACATTGACGTGCTGATTTCGGCTTGGCAAGGATGGTGGTAGTACCATAAAAGCTTTTGTAAAGTAAACTAAGTTAAGTTGTCGGGCTCATGCCCCGAATATGTCTTTTGATCTTTATAGGATAAAATAGAATAATCGAGTTCGTTTCTTTTACACTGAAAGGGTCAATATTTAGTTGTTTTATTAAATGGTTCTCGGTCTTATTATGTGTATACTACTTCTAGGTGTTTTAGGTAGGGTTGAAGTATCTATTGCTGGTCTGTCTCTTTTTGGGGCAATGGCTGTTCCTTTGTTTCTATCCGCCCACTGTTCAGAGTTAGCTGGTGTGTTTTGTTTAGATTTTTCAGGCCAAGCTTTGGTAGTTCTTAGAATTTATATCAGGTTTTTAATGGTAGGGGCGAGCGCTACGGTTTCTCGGTTTAGTAGGTTTAATAGCCTTATTATTTGCATCGGTGTTTTATTGGTAGGTGCTTTTAGTGTCAGGGCTACCTTTTCTTTCTTTATTTTATTTGAGGGTGTGCTATTTCCTACTTTGTTGTTAATTATCGGATGGGGCTATCAGCCGGAGCGGCTACAGGCAGTTGTTTATATGGTTGTTTACACGGTTATAGGGTCATTACCTCTTTTATACGGATTAGGCAGGCTTTATTTTAATGGGGGGAGGGATAATTTATTTAGGTTGGAGCATTTTCTTGACAAAAGGGTTTTGAGTTTTAGCTGACTTTATTTATTAGCATTTTTAGTTAAGCTTCCTGTCTTTCCTTTGCATTTGTGGCTGCCCAAGGCTCATGTTGAGGCACCAGTTGCTGGGTCTATAATTTTGGCTGGTCTTTTGCTGAAGTTGGGGGGATACGGGGTCATTCGTTTAAGGGCACTTTTTGTTTTGAAGAGGATTAGTGTGGTTACTATGCTGGTAATGATAATTAGTCTGTTAGGGGGAGTTCTTACAAGAATGGTTTGTATGCGGCAGACAGATTTTAAGTCTTTAGTGGCTTATTCTTCTGTTGGGCATATAAGTTTTGTGTTGATCGGTCTATTAAGGAACACGTTATGGGGTTTCATGGGTGCTATGCTGGTTATAGTTGGGCATGGGTTGTGTTCTTCTGGGTTGTTTGCTATGGTAAATACCTTTTACTTAAGAAGGCATTCTCGTTTGTTGTCAATAAATAAGGGGTATTTAATGGTTTCCCCTTGCGCCTCGTTGTTATGTTTTTTACTTAGCGTTAGAAATATAGCCAGCCCTCCTAGACTTAATTTATTGGGGGAGCTTTTTATTTATATAGTAGGTGCTTCTATGAACTTATTTTTCCTACCCCCCCTAATATTGTTAAGGTTTTTAAGTGCGTGCTATAGGCTTTATATTTATGTTAGTTCTCAGCATGGAAAGTGTGTCAGTAGTTTGAGTTCACGTGGAAGTTTTTCTATGGCGGATTTACTAGTGTTGAGGTTTCATTGAATGCCATTGAATTTTATGTTTGTGGTTATTCCTTAGACTGACTGAGTAGTTTAGTTTATGTAAAACGTTTGATTGTTAATCATACAAAGGGTCTTTCCCCTTAGTTAGAAATGCCACGTAACCCCTTTTATTTGGTTGGGCCTAGCCCATGGCCTGTTTTTACTTCAATTGGAGCTTTTTGTATGGCAGTAGGTTTTGTTTCTTGGTTTCATAAGCATGGGTATGCGCTTCTATTAATTGGTGTTTTTGTGCTTATTCTTTCTTTAAGTCAGTGATGACGTGATGTTATGCGTGAAGGTGATTTGGGCTTTCATACTTCATATGTTGTAAAAGGCTTGCGGGATGGGTTTATTCTTTTTCTAGTTTCGGAGGTTATGTTCTTCTTTTCACTCTTTTGGGCTTTTTTCCATATGAGGTTGGCCCCCGATATTTCAATGGGGTGTATATGGCCTCCTAAGGGTTTGGAGACATTAGACCCTATGAAAGTTCCTTTGTGTGGGACAACTGTACTAGTGGGTTCTGGTGCATCGCTGATGTATTCTCATGCTGCTATTCGGGCGGGCTTAAATACTCATGCGGCGTTGGGAACTTTTTATACGATTGTTTTGGGGCTGTTTTTTACGCGCTTGCAGGGGTATGAGTATTATTGGGCTAGTTTTACTATTGCGGATAGTGCTTATGGAAGGTTGTTTTACATTATAACTGGGTTTCATGGGCTTCATGTTATATTCGGGACTGGGTTTTTAGTTGTGAGATTAGTCCGGTTAATGCGTAACCGGTTCACCCCACGGAATCATTTCGGGTTTATAGTCTGCTCCTGATATTGGCACTTTGTTGATGTTGTGTGAATTGGGCTGTACTTGGTTGTTTATTGTTGGGGCAGTTAATACCCGTAGCTTAATTTAAAGCTCTCTGCTGAAAATGGAGGAGATGATGTGATTATCCGGTGTTATAAAAAAGCAGGCGCATAACAGGGCTGCTAACTCTGTTTTAAGGAGTTCGATCTCTTTTTTTTTATTGGTACACAGATTTGTTTTATTAGAAGTTTTTAGTGTGTTTTTAGTTTGTTCGTAAGATTTTAAATTACGCGTTAGTAGTAAGGATTAATTTCTGTACCTTTTGTATAAGGGTCTTTTAAGATACAAATATATATTTTATTTTCCCGACAGTAAGAAATTTATTAAATTGAGTTAATTTAGTGTTGCATTACTACATTAAACCTTTTAATAATTGGCTAGATACTATATTGCTCTTACAGTTATCTGGTTAGCCCCAAAATATATTTAGTATAGAGTTTTTTAAAAAATATTCACAATATTTTGGATAAGCAGAGTATGGAATTTTATTGAACCTGTCGGCAAATTTTATTGGTTGGGTAGGCTTAATATTAGTAATCGGTTAGTTTGTTACAAAAAATCTAGCGGTTTGGTGTTAATTAGTTAGTTGGGTCATTGATTTGATGGGCTTAAATTTTAAAGAATTATAATAATGATAAGAATCAGTAGAAAAAGGGTTTTAAAGTATTGCTTAATAGTAGTTTGTAATAGTTTTAGTACTTGTTTGTTTAAATTTTTTGTAATAAATTCGGCAAATATACTTTCCGAATGTTTAACAAAAACATTTCTTCCTGGGTTAGGTTAATAGGAGGTAGGCCCTGCCCAATGCTTTACGAAGTAAACGGCTGCATAAATCTGAGTGTACTAAGGTAGCGCTATAATTTGCCCTTTAAATGGGGGCTGGTATGAATGGGTTCACGTGAGAGTTGCTGTATCACAAAAATTTTTTGAAATTAACTTTTAGGTGAAGAGGCCTAGCTAGGTTTAGAGGACGACAAGACCCTAGAAGCTTTACTGTCGGCAAGCTATTGGGTGGTTTGTTTCAGTTTTGTTGGGGCAACAAGGTTAGAAAGTATAGCGTATTACTATAAACCTACCAGTTAAAACCACATTAGTGGATAAGATAAGTTACTCTAGGGATAACAGCGTTATTTTTTTTAATAGTACGTATTGTAAAAGAAGTTTGCGACCTCGATGTTGGATTAAGGTGTCCTTAAGGCGCAGAAGTTTTAAAGGGTTGGCCTGTTCGTCCATTAAAACCTTACATGATCTGAGTTCAGACCGGCGTGAGCTAGGTCAGTTTCTATCCTTACACGAGTAAGTGTGATTAAGCTAGTACGAAAGGAATTTTTAATCTAAAGGTATTTAAAATTATTTGATGTATGGGGCTTATTGAAGCTACTTATTGTTTATTTCGTTTTGAGTTTACGATCAGTATACGCCCCTGTTTTGAAAACAGGGCTAGAGTTTTTAAATAACACTCACTGGTTTTATGAGAAAGTAGTTAAGTATAACATTGGTTTGTCAGACCAAAGTCAGCAGTATTGCTTTTTTTCATTTACCTAGGAAAACACTGTTTTGTGACTAATTTAATGGTTAGAGGGGTTATTATTAATTTCTTAGGTGTTAGAAACGCTTCTCTTTTTCATATCTTCTTTGGGGTGTTGTTTTATGCTGAGAATCGGGGAGCCTTTGTTTATGGGAGTAGTTTTATTTGTAGTCTCGTTTGTGGTCTCAGTTTTGTTGGGCCTAGAGATGGGGAGTCTTGTTGGTTATTTTGTTTTCTTAATTTACATTGGAGGTTTAATAGTTTTGTTCGGATATGTTCTTAGGATTTTCCCAAACCAACGGTTTGGGACTCCAGTGTTGTTTGTTAAGCTGTTATTAGCAGTTCTATTAAGCTTTATTGTTATTTTTCATAAAAATAAGGGGGATCAATTTATAGGGTTAGGTGGTTTTGGTTCTTGTTTGGGTAGCGGTAGTATATACTTGTTTGTTGCATTTCTACTTCTTTTCGTGTTATTATTGGTTGTAGCTTTTTGTAAAAAGCGTCGCATGCCACTTCGAATGGTGTGGTAGTAGTCAGAGCGGGCGAGGGTGTTGTGTGGGGTTAATCCAGTTTCCTTGATGTGGAAAAGATTGAATTTATAATTCCAACGCTTTAGATGAAGCATAACTTATTTCATAATTCCATTTTAAGCAGTAATTATTCTTCTTGTGCGGGGGGTTTTGGGTCTCGGCTTTTTTCAGAAGCTCCGCAGAAGCTTGGCCTGGGAGCTGGGGGCTGAGATACTTCACCCAAGGTGCGGCGAGTTATTAGTCGGTTTGAAGGGCCTTTGATGGTCTTGAGGTTTTTTACCTTGGTTTTTGGTTTGGTTGTTATGATTTCAACTGATAGCCATATAACTGCGTGGGTGGGCATAGAAGTAAATATACTCGGTTTTATATGTCTTTTGGGTATTAAGTCCGCACTAAATATACGTGTTTTAGTTAATTATTTTGTTTTTCAGAGGTTTGGTTCTACTATATATTTATTTGGTTCTACTGTTATTTTACATTGTGAAAGACTTAGTATTGCTACGTTAGGGTATTTTTTAATCCATCTAGGCCTCCTTTGTAAGGCCGGTCTTTTCCCATTTTGGGTGTGGGTGCCTTCTGTAGTAAATTCCAGTGGCTGGCTTGTTAGCTACTTGCTTTTAGGGCCTCAGAAAGTTGGTCCTCTCCTTTTATTGGGCGTGTGGTCTCCTTGCAGAGAGTTTTTATATTTTGTGGTTTTTATTATAAGGGTTTTAGGGGGGCTGGGTGGTACAATTCAGAACTCCTATCGTGATGTGTTGGTGTATTCTTCGTTTGTCCACAGGTCTTGAATATTGGTGTGTTTAATGGAGTCTCAGAATTTGTTTATTTTTTATATGGGGTCTTATCTTGTACAGTTAGGTTTAGTTGTTTTCTACTTATGGCGGAGAAATTCAGGCTCTATAAAAAGGGGGAAGTGGTCCCTAATGGTATCCAGGTCATTAATAAGGTTGAGGGGGTTGCCGCCTTTAGCCGGTTTTGTAGTTAAAATAACTGTTGTATTCTGTGTAGGTGATAAACTAATTCTGTTTTTTGCGCTAGGAGGGTCTATCACGGCTATGTTCTACTATTTAAAGGCTGCAAATAGGTCTATTTTAAGAAATTACACGTTTTGTTCGTTAGACGATGAGGATTTTCTGTGGGTTTTCATTCCCTTTACTTTTGGTCTGTATTCGTGGGTTTATTTGTTGGGGTGTATGCTTTTGTAGGGTAGTAGTTTTTGTTGGATGGGTTTGTAAGAAAAGTAATTTAATTAAAATATAAGGTTTCAAACCTTAGTATGCAGAGCTTGTGCCTTTTCTGTGGGGGGGTAGAAGTGTGGCCCTAATGAGTTGGCATACCAACCCCTCACACCACTCTCGGTGGGTTTTGCGCTTCTGTAGTAAAATTATTATGTTTGCTTTCCAAGCAAGAGTTTTGGCTGAAGGTCAACAGCAGTAAAAAGGGGAGGGGGGGGGTGACGGAAGAGCTTTAACGAAATTAGTCCGTTCTTCGATTTACAAGACCGATGCTTCTAAAAGCTTTTAAAGCGAGACGGTGGGGTATTTTTGGTCCTTTACGTAAACAGGATAGTGTTGTAAAAATCTTAAACAATAGGTTGTATGATTTACCCGCTCCGGTTAATTTAAGGGTTTGATGAAATTTTGGGTCGTTGTTGGGTTTATGTCTGGTTGTTCAAATTGTTACAGGTTTTATCTTGAGATTACATTATACGGCGCATGTGAATATGTCGTTCGATTCAGTAGTTCATGTAGTTCGTGATGTAAATAATGGCTGGTTAATCCGTGGGATACATGCTAACGGTGCATCTCTGTTTTTTGTTTGTGCTTACTTCCATATTGGGCGTGGTTTATACTACGGCTCTTATAAGTCTCGAATAGTGTGGAGTGTGGGGGTTATTCTATTATTTCTTCTTATGGCTACTGCTTTTTTAGGTTATGTTCTTCCTTGGGGGCAGATGTCTTACTGAGGGGCAACAGTTATTACAAAGCTAGTGACTGCTGTGCCTTACGTGGGGGAGATGTTGCTGTATTGAATCTGGGGGGGGTACACGGTTTGTAATGCCACTTTGGTTCGGTTCTACTCTTTCCATTTTATTTTACCTTTTATTATAATTGTTTTTAGGGTTCTTCATCTACTCTATTTACACGAGGAGGGTGCTAATAATCCGCTGGGGGTTAGAGCAGATGCGGCTTTGGTGCGGTTTCATCCTTTTTATACATACAAGGATGCGGTGGGCTTTTTCATTTTATTTTTTGGTCTTTTTATATTGGTGTGTTATTTTCCAGATCTTTTAGGGAATGTTAATAATTGAGTCCCTGCTGACCCTATAAAAACTCCCCTACAGATTGAGCCAGAGTGATATTTTCTGTTTGCTTACTCCATTCTTCGTTCGATCCCTAATAAAGCGGGTGGGGCGGCTGCTTTAGTGGTGTCGGTTTTAATTTTATTTCTTATTCCTAGTTTACACACAGGTCAGTTCCGTTCTAACAGGTTTTACCCTTTAGGTCAGTTTTGTTTTTGGGCTTTGATTGTAGTTTGGATGGGCCTCACATGGATTGGGGCATGTCCAGTGCAGTATCCGTATGATTCTTTGGGTTGTTTCTTTACCTTCTTCTACTTTTTTCTTATTATACTTATCCCGCTCAGGCAGGGGTTGTGGGATTGGTTAATCAAATAGGCAGGGCGTAGGGCAGTTTCTAAGGGGTTGGACGGTTTTTAGTTCCCTTTAGCTCAGCTGTGCGCTTTCTTGCGGGAGCTGGGGTTTGTTAAAAGTAGGGGTGTGCGTGTGGGGTTGGCGAGTGTTTGGGTTTGCTTAAAATGGTACTATTAATGTTACTCTTTAGTTTTCTTATTTTCATTTTTGGGGTTAGTTTAATGTGTGTGCGTAGTATGCATTTGATTACAGTTTTCCTGGGGATGGAGTTCGCTGCATTAGGGGTTTTTTCGGTGGTTGGGTCATTGTCAGCTCACAACAGGCTCTTCGTTCTTTTAGTTATCATTTGCATTAGAGTTTCTGAAGCGGCTATCATACTGTCATTAATAGTTATGATAACCCGTATATATGGAAATGACCGGTGTATAAGTTTGATGACAGATAAGAGTTAGGTATAATACTTTAATAAAAAGGGCTAATTTGCATTTAGTTATTGGGCGTGTGCTCCTATACTTATTTAGAGTTAGTTTATTAAAACATTAGTTTGTGGTACTAAAAATGCTTTTTATTAGCACTTTAAAGGTTTAATAGGGGGTTTGGGGCATGTTTTTAATGTATTAGTACTCCCCCTTTTCGTTGGGGCGGCCCACCAAGATGTGTGTAATTTCAAACTAGTCGGCAGAGACGGTTGTTTTTTGGATGATTGGTGTTATTTGGCGTTTGAAAGTGCGGTACGCATTATTTATAAAGTTTTTACGTATTTTAACTTGTGTGCTGGTTGTTTCCCTTTTTTGTGCTGTGGTGCTGGATTTTATATTTTTTGGGGGCTATTATTTTGGGGGTTATTATAGGTGTGTTGAGGTTAACCTCTTCTTTAGTATATTTACTTATAAGTGCCTTGATACTCTAGCTTTTCTTATTCTTTACCTTGTTAATGACTTTGCGCTGAGAGTCCTTCATGGTTTAGTTTATGCTACTGTGCTGACTCTTTTTTGTTGGTTTAAGTTGATGTACCCCACAAGTAGTGTTTCGGAGCGTCTTCTTTTTATTTGTCTCGTTTTGTTGGCAGGTGCTATCATTATTCAATTTTGATAGGGTTGGTTCAGGCTTTATTTGGTTGCAGGGTTTGTATTTAATTGTTTTGTGCGGATGTTGAGCCTGCTTATTTTGTTGTTGTTGCCCCAACGCGGTAGTTTTTTTACACCCCCTTTTTAGGCAAATAAGTTTCTATGGCTAGCAGCGCGACCTGTGATCCCAAGGATTTTAAGTAGTGGCGGTTTGTTTCATAGTTAGTTTTAGGTCGGTTTGTAGAAACATTAGTTTGTACTACTAATTATGCCAAATGGCACTAAAAAGTGAACTTTAAGTTTAATGAGGTTTTGGGGTGTGTTTTTATGGTTTTGGGGTGAGGTTTAATGGGTATAACTCCCTTCTTTAGCCCTTTGGTTCTTGTTGATTACAGAATTTGGTTATCTAGAAATCTATCGGTAGATTTAATAGTGCTATTAGATCAAGTAAGCGGGTTATTTATGGCTGCTATTTTTTTAATTTCAGGGTCTGTGCTGATTTACTGCTCTTGGTACATAGCTGATGAAGTTTACTACTCACGGTTTATTTATCTTGTTGTGTTTTTTGTTTTATCTATAATATCTTTGATCATAATTCCGAGTTTAATTGCTCTTCTGTTGGGGTGGGACGGATTAGGTATCACTTCTTTTTTGTTGGTTATTTATTATCAAAACAATAAGTCTTTGGGGGCTGGTATAGTAACTGCTCTAACTAATCGAGTCGGTGACGCTATTCTTTTATGTATTATTGGAGTGTTTTCTAGAGAGGGCGGGTGGGTGTTGTTTCAATTTTTTCCTAGAATAACATACTTTTGAGTTCCACTCCTTTTGGTAATAGCAGCTATTACCAAAAGAGCTCAAGTGCCGTATTCAGCGTGGCTTCCTGCTGCTATGGCGGCTCCTACCCCTGTCTCTGCACTGGTCCATTCATCTACGTTGGTTACAGCTGGTGTATATCTATTGATTCGTGCTTACCCAATACTCTCTCAAAGAAGTCTTTCTTTGGGGGTGTTGAAGTGCTTAAGGCTTTTTACTCTGCTGATGGCTGGGAGGGTGGCTATTGTTGAGGTGGATTTAAAAAAAATTATTGCTTTGTCTACCTTAAGTCAGTTAAGGATAATATTATTTGCGATCTCAATTTGTTTACCTAAGATTGCTTTTTTTCATCTTATCACTCATGCCATATTTAAGTCTCTTTTGTTTTTAAGTGCGGGGGTTGTAATTCATAGGAGCTTAAAGTGGCAGGATATTCGGTTTTTAGGTAAAAACTGAGCCCGTTTGCCAGTTAGGATGGGTTGTATTAGTGTCGCGAGTCTTTCCTTGTGCGGCATGCCTTTCTTAAGTGGCTTTTACTCAAAGGATTTAATTATTGAGATGAGGTTTCAGGGGGGTGATAGGTTGGTAATTTATTTTATATTGCTTGTTGGCACCTTATTTACTTCTTGGTATTCATTTCGTTTGAGGTTTAATTTATTTTTAAGGATGAATAGGTGCGTAAGCCCTGTTCTTCATAGAAGAGAGAGGGGTGTAGTTAAGTTTGCTTACAGCGGTTTGTTGTTCAGTTCTGTAGTTATGGGGTATTTACAGGTTAATTTAGTCTTAGATTTTGATTTAATTTCTATAGTGAGAAATATTGAGAAGTTTATTGTTATATCACTGGTGGTAGGGGCTATTAGTATTATTGAGGTGTGTTCAGGATGAAGCGGTAGGTGTAGTTTTATGGTGGGTTGATACGCCTACTTGGCCAGGATGTGACATTTTAAGCCTTTGTTGGCCCAATTCAGCCCAAGCATTGGATTAAAGTTAGCTGGCGTTATTGCGATTAGGATGGAGAAGGGGTGGTTAGAGAAAGCGGGGCCTCAAGGCGTGTTTGAAAGTGTTCAAGCTTTGGGGTTGGCAAATCAAAAAAGTCAGTCCTATCACTTTTTAAAGACCGTATTAGGGCTTATCTTTGGTCTATTTCTCTTATTTGTTTTAGGGGTTAGCTTATAAATCTGTTTACCACTATTTATATTTATATAATGCCATTATGGGGTAGATTTAGGTTTCAAGATTGTTATTATCATATTGGGGAGTATCTTGGCTTGTTTCATGAGGGTGTGATGTGCCTTATTATTTTTATCTTGTCTGTTGTCTTATACGGGTTGGGTTGAGTATTTTCTTCAGGAAGAAGGTTCCGTTATTTGCGTGAGGCCCAAGCGGTTGAGGCCGCCTGAACTATTATTCCAAGGGTGTGTTTAGTTTGTGTAGCTATCCCTTCTATACACTTGTTATACGTAATAGATGAGATTGGGAGCCCCAAATTTTGTTTTAAGGCTATTGGTCATCAATGGTTTTGGTCTTACGAGTTTATGGGTGACCAAGAGGATGTCTTAGGTTTTGATTCTTTTATGGAACGAGAGGTGGATAGTGGTTATCGGCTGCTGGATGTAGACCAGCGTATGGTTGCGCCGGCTAATACCGGTATTCGGTGTATGGTGAGAAGTGCAGATGTTATTCACTCCTTTGCCCTTCCCGGGTGCATGTTGAAAGTTGATGCGATTCCAGGCCGTGTAAATGAAGTGCCCATAACTGTAAACATATGCGGGGTTCTTTATGGTCAGTGCTCTGAAATCTGCGGTGCAAACCACAGATTTATGCCAATTGTGATTGAATTTATTCATCCTCGGGTTTATAATTTATGGCATTGAGCCGCTGTTGAGTCGTTTGATATTAAAGTCTTATAGGGTGTTAAAGTCTGTGCTTACCCTACACCAGAAGCGGATGGGTTTGTAGGTGCCAACAAAACTAATAATGCAAGTTATCAGCTTTATTTTACCGGGGGTGTTTGGTTTACTAGCAGTGGGGTGGTTTACACTAGTAGAGCGAAAGGTGCTGGGGTATATTATAACCCGGAAGGGGCCCAACAAAGTGGGATTTTTAGGCTTAATGCAGCCAATAAGCGATGGGGCTAAGTTATTTTCTAAGGAGATGCTTGTGCCAACATACAGAAATTTTGTTCCGTTTTTGGTGTGCCCTGTGGTGACTTTTTTTATCGCCATATTGTTGTGGCTTCTTTACCCCTTTCATTCTTCGGAGGGTGTGTTTATATGTGGGGTGTTATTTTACCTCGCAAACTCTGGGGCTAACGTATACGGAGTAATGGTGGCCGGGTGGTCGTCTAACTCAAAATATGCTCTTTTAGGGGCTATGCGGGCTATAGCACAAAGCATTTCATATGAAGTGAGGATGGCTTTAGTGCTGTTGAGGTGTGTTTTTATGGCAGGGTCAATACATCTTCAGTCTGTGAAGTTATGGCAGGAGAAGTCATTTTTTATTATGGGCGTGGCAATTTTTCCGTTTTTTATGGTGTGATTAATTTCTATATTAGCGGAGACTAATCGGGCACCTTTTGATTTCGTAGAGGGTGAATCTGAATTGGTGTCAGGTTTTAATGTAGAGTATAGTAGCGGTGGGTTTGCACTTATTTATATAGCAGAGTATTCTAACATACTGTTCAACAGGCTTTTCACATGCGCAATATTTTTGGGTTCAAGCGATGTGTTTATGGTGGGGCAGGCTTGAGTTTTTCTTTTCTTTTTTTTATGGGCTCGTGGGACTTTTCCGCGGTTTCGTTATGATATGTTAATAAGATTGGCTTGAAAGACTTTTTTATGTGTTGTATTAGGCTTAAGCTTGGTTGTTTCTATGGTTGTTTATACTTTTATTTAGGC